GGGGGGGCAAAAAGCTTATTAGATACCATTGACTCCGGTATCTAATAAGTTCTACCTACTATTGGATTTGAACCAATGACTCCTGCCGTATGAAAGCAATACTCTACCACTGAGTTAAGTAGGCCCTTTATCCTCCCAAAGAGAACCAAATGGAACCCATCCCACCGATGGATTATAAATATCATATTAGTTCTAAGCAATAATAATCTAAGAAATACTACTCAAAAGTTGAGCATGTTGGATCATAGAATATTCATCTTGACAAGAAATTATATACATGATAAAATATGCATCACAAGCACTAAGGGCTATAGCTCAGTTGGTAGAGCACCTCGTTTACACGCGCGCCAATGTTTTTCAGGGGAGTCCATCATACAATCAAAAAAATTGATCTTATTTTATTAAGAAATCGATGTCTTACTCCATAACTTTGAGAGAACAATAGCCTGACAAATGATTTGGTCCGATTTTGGTCCCCGTTTAGGTACCAAACAGACCCCATCATTGATTTGAGATATTGATAAGGTGAATACCAGTACATTCAATGCTAGGCATAATGAGTATAAGGTCCTCAAAAAATCTCTTTTCGTCCTATGAACTTTAAGGTGTATGAAGTTTCATATTTTATTTTTTAAGCCGAACGATAGAGACTTCATTTAACTTAAAATGATCTAGGCCAGAGGCAAACCTACGTCAAGATAACCCCACCTTTGAAACACTTTGGTAGTGCTCCTGGATCAGAATCCCAAATAATGAATCAGAGCACATGGAGCCATCTCCTTATCTTATTTTTCTGTCAAGAAAAAATATGGCGGATTAACTGATCTTTCTATCAGTTAATGAAAGAGCCCAATGCAAAAAAAAATGCATGTTGGGTCTTTGAAACAGTTCAGATCATTTTGATAATAAAAAGTTTGATCTGTTTTACCGAGAAGGTCTACGGTTCGAGTCCGTATAGCCCTAGAGCCTTATAAAACTAAAACGAAAAATTGAAATACAAAATTGTATAATTTTCATTTCTTCATTCTTGTTTGTTGCTTGGAACTGGACGGTTGGTTCATCGAAACCAAAATTTTTCTAGAAACTCACTCACAGGAATCGTTTAAAGCAGAACAGAAAACGGAATGAAAAACTCATTTCAGGGTATCGAATCGATACTTTTCCAATCTGGATAAACAAACCAACCTTTCGTCATTAATCTTCGTAGGGAAATTCCCTATGAATTTTCCTGTACACAATCAAGGGGTTAAGTTAGTGATACTCCTTTTCTTTGGTATACCTAATCTTAATGAATTTTAGAAGTCAAAATTATGACACGAGCCCGGCGAAAAACTCCAAAGAGTTATTCACATAGATCTAGGGAATAACCTGATGTATTTGTGGACAAACTCAAGTTTGTTGAAAAACGAATCTCTTTGGTAAGTTTCATTGTCAACAATGTAAAATAAGCTTTTTCTTCGTATACTTTACCTAGACCTAGCGAAGTACAACAAAACAAAAAAGGGGGGATAGTCTTCTTTTTCTCTATTCAATCAAGAGAAAACCCCACCCAAATTCTAATAAACGAAATATACCATTAAGAGATTCGAAATCCTGAGCTGAAAATACCTAAAAAAGACCTCCTAATTCTATTCCTAAAAAAATAGAAATCTATAAATCGAATTTTTCGAAAAAAAAATTCAAATAATCAAAAGAATAATAAGTTCGAAATTCTTAAACACAAAATAATAATTCTATATTTTATTTATTTCGAAGTCGCTTTCTTTAGCAAGAATCCTAGGTCAAAACAATAGAGTTTGTCTAAGTATAATAGTTAGAGTTATACTAACTAACGAAATTCAAGAAAATCTAAATAAAAAAAATTAAGTAGACTGAAAATAGGATCCCAGTCAAGTCAGTCGATAAATCTTGAAATGAGATATGTCCCGCAATAAACAAAGGAAACTAGATGGTTTGGTCAAAATGAATTCTTGTTTTGACTAAACAGTTATGGATGACTTTACAACTTCAATTCGAATCGACCAATCCGGTATATTTTCCACGTTCATAGGAGTGCGTCTATGTTTTTGCTTTACGAGTATGATATTTTTTGGGCATTTCTAATAATATCAAGTCTTATTCCTATTTTGGCATTTTTTATTTCCGGGATTTTAGCCCCGATTAGTAAAGGGCCGGAGAAACTTTCTAGTTATGAATCGGGTATAGAACCGATGGGCGACGCTTGGTTACAATTTAGAATCCGTTATTATATGTTTGCTCTAGTTTTTGTTGTTTTTGATGTTGAAACGGTTTTTCTTTATCCATGGGCAATGAGTTTCGATGTATTGGGTGTATCCGTATTTATAGAAGCTTTAATTTTCGTGCTTATCTTAATTGTTGGTTTAGTTTATGCATGGCGAAAGGGAGCATTGGAATGGTCTTAGCTCCTGAATATTCAGACAATAAAAAGAAAAGGGAAAAAAGAGTGAAAAAGTTATGAATTCCATTGAGTTTCATCGAA